CAGAATTTGCCATTTCAAAAGTCAATTTGCTGGAGAATCAATGCTAAATCTGAAAAGAAGTTCTTTATTTACAGAACAAGAAAAAATGGATTCAGAAGATCAAGAAAAATTTTTAAAATTTTTTGCTGATGCAATCATCGCCGATTCCTTTATTCACCATAGTCAAAAAAAATCTATTGGAATAACAGAAATTAGTAAAAAAGTTCTTCGATGGTCATACAAATTAATCGACGAATTAGAACAAGAAGAAAAATTTGAAGACAGAGGTTTAGGATCGGAGGTTCAAATTCGCTCAAGAACACCTAACATCGTAGTAATTTTTATTGATAATGAAGAGAATGAGGATACCATAAAAAAATTGGATCAAACAAATGAAACGACTTCGGTAGAATATTCACAACAATCCGATTTTCGTCGAGATGTAATCAAAGGTTCTATGCGTGTTCAAAGACGTAAAATAGCTATTTCCAAACTATATCAAGCAAATATACATTCCCCGCTTTTTTTAGACAGAATGAAAAAATCTGCTTTTTTTGGTATTTATTTTTCCGATCTAATTAAACGAATTTTTAAAAATAGAATGAAAAAAAAAACGAAATTTCAAATTTTGGATTATACAAAAAAAGAAAGAAAGGGAGGGGATAAAAAAAACAAATACGAAATAAAAAAAGAACGAAATGAAGAAAAAAACCGAAAAAAAGTAAAGCAAATCTGGGAAATTAGTATATTTACTCAAATAACAAGGAGTTTGCTGTTACTAATTCAATCAATTCTTAGAAAATATATTTTCTTGCCTTTATTGATAATAGTAAAAAATATCGGCCGTGTATTATTATTTCAAAATCCTGAGTGGATCGAAGATTTTAAAGAATGGAATAGAGAAATACATATTAAATGTACCTATAATGGTGTTCAATTATCAGAAAAAACATTTCCCAAAAATTGGTTAATAGACGGTATTCAGATAAAGATAATATCTCCTTTCTGTCTAAAACCTTGGCGAACGTCTCGGATACAACATTCTCATCAAGAGAAAGGAAAAAATAATAAAAATAATTTTTGTTTTTTAACAGTTTGGGGACTGGAAACCCAACTTCCTTTTGGTTCTCCTCGAAAACAACCTTCGTTTTTTAAACCTATTTTTAAAGAATTAAAAAAAAAAAAAAAAAGAATTCTAAATAAGTGTTTACAAGTTCTAAAAATTATTAATGAAAAACTAAAATTGTTTCTATTTATAAGAATACCAAATCAAATAGAAATAAATAAACGGATTATTCAAAGTTTTTCATTTTTTAAAACAATAATAAAAAAAATTTCAATTGTAAATCCAACTGAAGAATCGAATGAAATAAAAATTGAAAAAATAAAAAAAGAAACAAATTCTCTAATCAATAATCAGATTGATATAATTCAAAAATCGCTCACTCAAACCCAATTCAGGAATTCGACAAATTATTCCGTAACAGAACTAAAACTAAAAGATCTGGTAAATCGAACAAAAATAATCAGAAATCAAATAGAAAAAAGTACAAAAGATAATAAAAAGGGAATACCACGAAAAATTAGTTCTAACAAAACACATTATGGTGTTAAAAGATTCGAATCGAAGAAAAATATTAGTCAAATATTTAAGAGAGCAAATGTTCGATTAATCTGTAAATTAAGTTATTTTCTAAAATTTTTGAAAGAAAAAATATATATGGACATATTTCTATATATTTTTAATATTGTAATAATTAATACAGAACTTTTTCTTGAATTAACAAAAAAATTAATTGAAAAATCCATTTGCAATAATAAAACAAGTCAAGAAAGAATTGATACAACAAATAAAAATACAATTAAATTTCTTTCGGCTATAAAAAAATCATTTTTAGAATTTAGTAGTAATCTAAATAGGAATTCGAAAATTCATTATGATTTATCTTTTTTGTCACAAGCCTATGTATTTTACAAATTATCACAAACAAAAATTTTAAACTTATATAAATTAAGATCTGTCCTTCAATATCATGGAAACTCTTTATGTCTTAAAAAAGCAATAAAAGATTATTTTGAAACACAGGGAATAACTCCCTACAAACTAAAAACCCAAAGACTTCCAAATCTTGAAATGAATCAATGGAAAAAATGGTTAAAAAGTAATTATCAATATGATTTATCTCAGATAAAATGGTCTCAATTAGTACTACAAAAATGGCGAAATACAGTTAATGAACATTGTAAGGTTGAAAATAAAAATTTTAAAAACAAATGGAATTTAACTGAAAAAGAACAATTAATTAATTACAATTACAAAAATACCAATAATTCGGAAATCCATTTATTGAAATTATCAGATCAAAAAGATAATTTCAAAAAAAACGATAGATATGATGTTTTATCATTTCAATTTCTTGATTATATAGATAAGACAGAGAAGAAGGATTTATACCGTTATGGCTTACCACTCAAAAAAAACCAAGAATTTGTTTATCCATATAATTACAACATACATAAAGATAAATTAGTTGATATGTGGTGGAGTATCCCTATCACTAATTATTTAGGAATAAGTAATATTCTGGATATAGAGAAAAATACAGATAGAAAATATTTGGATTGGAAATTTCTCCATTTTTCTCTTAGAAAAAAAAGTGACATTGGAACTTGGGTCGATATCAGTACGATCAATAATAAAAATACTAAGAATGAACTAAAGAATTATCAAATTTTTGATAAAATAAAGAATAAAGGTATTATTTATTGTCCAAGTTATCAAAAAATCACACGATCTTATCAAAAAAAAAATCTTTTTGATTGGATGGGAATGAACGAAGAAATATTAAGTTATCCTATATCAAATCTAGAATCTTGGTTCTTCCCAGAATTTTTCTTACTTTATAATGGATATAAAATAAAACCTTGGGTTATACCAATTAATTTACTTTTTTCCAATTGTATTGAAAATAAAAATATCAATATAAAGAGAAAAAAAAATCCTTTTAGATCATCAAATGAAAAAAAAATTATTGAATTAGATAATAAAAATCATGACGAAAAAAAATTTGTAGAACAACAAAATGTTGAATTAAATGTCCAAGAGAACTTTGAATCTGTTTTCTCAAACCAACACAAAAATATTGAAGAAAGTTATACGGAATCAGATATAAAAAAACCTATAAAAAAAAAACAAGATAAGAATAGTACAGAAGCAGAATTATATTCCTTCCTGAAAAGGTATTTTCTTTTTCAATTGAAATGGAATAATTCTTTCAACCAAAAATTGATCAAAAATATCCAAATATATTCTTTCCTACTTAAAGTGAAAAATCCAAGAGAAATTACCATATCCTCGATTGAGGAAAGCGAAATGAATCTGAATATAATGCGGATTCCTACAGACTTAGCTATTAAAGAATTTATCAAAAAGGGGATAGTTATTATTGAACCTCTTCGTCTGTCTATAAAAGAAAATGGACAATTTATTCTGTATCAAACCATAAATATTTCATTAGTTCATAAGAGTAAACGCCAAAATAATCAAAAAAGATACAACGAAAATGTTGCTAAGAATAATTTGTATGAATTGGTTCCAAGATATCAAAAGATCAGGAAAAGTAGAGATAAAAACTATTATGATTTGATTGCTCCTGAAAATATTTTATCTCCTAGGTGTCGTAGAAAATTAAGAATTCTAATTTGTTTTCATTCAAGGAATAATAATGGTTTGAATAAAAAACCTGTATTTTGCAATAGGACTGGGATAAAAAACTGTAGTCAATTTTTTGATGAAAGCACAGACTTTTATCGAAATAAAAATCAACTTAGAAAATTGAAATTTTTTCTTTGGCCTAATTATCGCTTAGAAGATTTAGCTTGTATGAATCGTTATTGGTTTGATACTAATAACGGCAGTCGTTTTAGTATATTAAGAATACATATGTATCCACGATAAAAAATGAATTTCGAAAATATTCTATATAATTAGATAAATATCTTATAGAGAAAGAAATAATAAATAAATGTACACACGTGTTATCTAACATTCAATTCCAATACATGATACTAATTGGATGACGTATGCATAAATGAATCAACAGAATTTTCTTTATTTATTTTTTTTGATAAAATAAATAAAGAAAATTCCGATTTCGGATTCTATTCTTGTGTAGATTATATTAAAATAGTTAGCATTATTATTACTGATCGGGAAAATTCCATATTTGGTAAACATTTAAAAGGAAGGTTAAAGATTTATGACAAAAAATTCATTCGTATCCGTTATTTCGCATGAAGAAAAGAAAGAAAACTGGGGATCCGCTGAATTTCAAGTATTCTGTTTTACCAATAAAATACGAAGACTTACTTCACATTTAGAATTGCACAAAAAAGACTATTCATCTCAAAGGGGTCTACGAAAAATTCTTGGAAAACGTCAACGGCTGCTGTCTTATTTGTCAAAAAAAAATGGAGTACATTATAAAGAATTAGTTAGTCAATTGAATATTCGAAAGGTAAAAACAAGTTAATTTTAAGAGTTGTTTTAAATTATTTGATTTATTAGATTTTGAATTTTAATGAACTTCTTTTTGTTTTCAGCAATTCATGAAAAAGAATGAATCGGGGAAAAACCTATGACGGTACCAATTACAAGAAAAGACCTCATGATAGTCAATATGGGCCCTCACCACCCATCAATGCATGGTGTTCTCCGACTCATCATTACTTTAGATGGTGAAGATGTTATTGATTGTGAACCAATATTGGGTTATTTACACAGAGGAATGGAAAAAATTGCGGAAAATCGAACAATTATACAATATCTGCCTTATGTAACACGTTGGGATTATTTAGCTACTATGTTCACAGAAGCAATAACAGTAAATGGACCAGAACAATTGGGAAATATTCAAGTACCTAAGAGAGCTAGTTATATTAGAGTAATTATGTTAGAGTTAAGTCGTATAGCTTCTCATTTGTTATGGCTTGGCCCTTTTATGGCAGATATTGGCGCACAGACCCCCTTTTTCTATATCTTTAGAGAAAGAGAATTGATATATGATTTATTCGAAGCTGCCACCGGTATGAGAATGATGCATAATTATTTTCGTATCGGAGGAGTAGCTGCCGATCTACCTTATGGATGGATAGATAAATGTTTAGATTTTTGTGATTATTTTTTAACAGGGATTGATGAATATCAAAAACTTATTACACGAAATCCAATTTTTTTGGAACGAGTTGAAGGGGTGGGCATTATCAGTGGAGAAGAAGCAATAAATTGGGGTTTATCAGGACCAATGCTACGAGCTTCCGGAATACAATGGGATCTTCGTAAAATTGATCATTATGAGTCTTATGACGAATTTGATTGGGAAGTCCAATGGCAAAAAGAAGGAGATTCGTTAGCTCGTTATTTAATACGAATTAGCGAAATGGCGGAATCGATCAAAATTATTCAACAAGCTTTAGAAGGAATACCAGGGGGTCCTTATGAAAATTTAGAAATACGACGCTTTAATAGGATAAAAAATTCTGAATGGAATGATTTCGAATATCGATTCATTAGTAAAAAACCGTCTCCTGCTTTTGAATTGTCGAAACAAGAACTTTATGTTAGAGTTGAAGCCCCAAAGGGAGAATTGGGAATATTTTTGATAGGAGATCAAAGTGTTTTTCCTTGGAGATGGAAAATTCGACCGCCGGGTTTTATCAATTTGCAAATTCTTCCTCAGTTAGTTAAAAAAATGAAATTGGCCGATATTATGACAATATTAGGTAGCATAGATATCATTATGGGGGAAGTTGATCGTTGAAATGACAATTGATACACCAGAAATACAAACTATCAATTCCTTTTCAAAATTGGAATCCTTAAAGGAGATTTATGGGATTATATGGATACTTGTCCCTATTGTGATTCTCGTATTGGGAATCACAATAGGTGTACTAGTGATTGTGTGGTTAGAAAGAGAAATATCCGCGGGTATACAACAACGTATTGGACCTGAATACGCCGGCCCGTTGGGAATTCTTCAAGCTCTAGCAGATGGGACAAAACTACTTTTTAAAGAGAACCTTCTTCCCTCTAGAGGGGATATACGTTTATTTAGTATCGGGCCTTCTATAGCAGTTATATCAATTTTACTAAGTTATTCAGTAATTCCTTTTGGCTATCGCCTTGTTCTATCCGATCTCAGTATTGGTGTTTTTTTATGGATCGCCATTTCAAGTATTGCTCCAATTGGACTTCTTATGTCAGGATATGGATCAAATAATAAATATTCTTTTTTAGGTGGTCTACGGGCTGCTGCCCAATCAATTAGTTACGAAATACCATTAACTCTATGCGTGTTATCAATATCTCTACGTGTGATTCGTTGAGACATAAGTCTTCTTCTATTTTCCGTTTCTACGAAGAATAAAATTTAAACGTATTGAATAGATATCTTTATTTTTTTATTCACTCCTCGAGTTAATAAACTAAATCAGATAGTTAAATGAGTGAAAGAAAACGGCTTCGAAATTTGCCGTAAAAAATTTGAATCTCATTTCCCAGGTACATGGATTAAAAAAAACTAAACATACGCAGTCAAAGCTGTTTACCCCAAGATTGATTTATTAGTCATCAGGACTTGAAGCGGGTTGAAAAAATCAACTTTAATGGAATTTTTACTATCTTTTTTAGGAATTACCATAAAGATTGAACAAAAAAAAAAGAGTGGATGATTAGGAACACAAAAGTACACAAAGGATTCGTAATAGAAATTACGTTAAGTTATCCGAAAAAACATTTATATATAAAGAAATACGAAATTGGTGCTTGAAATTGGTAGAAATAATCAAGCAGTACTCCAAAGAATTCCGATCCAGAATATGCTCCTATCCACCAATTAATTGAATGACTATCAGGAACGAAGTAATCCTTTACTTTGTTTGATTTTAAGCCTAAATAAAAGAAATAAGAGGAACAAAAAAAAATGAAATACGTAATTGCAAAAAATATTCATGGAAATTAAATTTTTGTCACGTCATAAATTATGAATGTTTAATCTTTTTCGAAATCGAAAATAATATAATTTTAAATTATTTTTGGTAAAAAGAGTATTTTATTAAAGAATAAAATTATTACTCAATAAAAATCAATAAACAAATTGAAGTTCGTAAACTTAAAGTAAAGAATGAGATCAATTCCGAAGCACTTTTTTAGAGTATAGCAGACAGAATTTCATTGGTCTAATTCAGGAACTTTTGATTAATTTTTACTTTATTTATTCTCCAAACATATCAAGATTAAAGAATATCAAATAGGTCCTTAGATTTATTTATGGCTCTCGAGGAGCCGTATGAGGTGAAAATCTCATGTACGGTTCTGTAATAGCGATGATAAGAGTAATCTTATTATCGACTATGATTATCTAACAGTTCAAGTACAGTTGATATAGTTGAGGCCCAGTCAAAATATGGTTTTTGGGGATGGAATTTGTGGAGGCAACCCATAGGGTTTATTGTTTTTATAATTTCTTCTCTAGCGGAATGTGAGAGATTGCCTTTTGATTTACCAGAAGCCGAAGAAGAATTAGTAGCAGGTTATCAAACAGAATATTCGGGTATAAAATTCGGTTTATTTTATGTTGCTTCCTATCTAAATCTACTAGTCTCTTCGTTATTTGTAACAGTCCTTTACTTGGGCGGTTGGAATCTTTCTAGTTCATATACATTCATGAATGAATTTTTTGAAATAAACAAGACATATGAAGTCTTTGGAATTACAATTGGTATTTTCATTACATTATCAAAAACTTTTTTATTCTTGTTCATTTCTATCGCAGCAAGATGGACTTTACCTAGACTAAGAATGGACCAATTATTAAATCTTGGATGGAAATTTCTTTTACCTATTTCTTTAGGTAATCTATTATTAACAACTTCTTTCCAACTCTTTTCATTATAAATAAAAAAAAAAAACTATTTGATTTTTATTTGCTAACTTGTATCAAACAAGAGAAAGAAACAAAATCCAATTTTTGATTTTTACTATATGTTCCCTATGATAACTGGATTTATCAATTATGGTCAACAAACAGTACGGGCGGCAAGGTACATCGGTCAAGGTTTTATGATTACCTTATCTCATGCCAACCGTTTACCTGTAACTATTCAATACCCTTATGAAAAATTGATAACATCGGAGCGTTTTCGTGGTCGAATCCACTTTGAATTTGATAAATGCATTGCTTGTGAAGTATGTGTTCGTGTATGTCCTATAGATCTACCTGTTGTAGATTGGAAATTGGAAACGGATATTCGAAAGAAACGATTGCTTAATTACAGTATTGATTTCGGAATCTGTATATTTTGTGGTAATTGTGTTGAGTATTGTCCAACAAATTGTTTATCAATGACTGAAGAATATGAACTTTCTACTTATGATCGTCACGAATTAAATTATAATCAAATTGCCCTGGGTCGTTTACCAATATCAATAACGGATGATTATACAATTCGAACAATTTTGAATTCGCCTCAAACAAAAGAGAAATCTGATGATTGAAGAACAATTCCAAATTACTAATATTACTAAGGTTTTTCCATTTTTTTTTTAATTGAAATTTTCAAATTTTATTTGATTACGAACTAAACATCTCGACTCTTTACTAGAATCTGTTGGTTGATGAAAATTTCAACTTAATTTCTTTTGTCTTGAAAATATGTTTACTGTAATTGTAATAATTGCAAATAATTTTGACTCCTTCCGATAAAAAAACAAATACGACAATTCAATAAGTTTACCTACATCAAGTCCTATACATTAGGATTTAGCAATTAAGAACACATGAACCTCCTTTTTTTTTCCTGTTCAAGTCAATAAGATCATGAAAAATTCCGATTTTTTTATCTCTTATTTTACATATAATGGATTTACCCGGACCAATACATGATTTTCTTTTAGTCTTTCTGGGGTCAGGTCTTATATTAGGGGGTCTGGGAGTGGTATTATTTACCAATACCATTTTTTCTGCCTTTTCGTTGGGATTGGTTCTTGTTTGTATATCTTTATTATATATTCTAGCAAATTCTCATTTTGTAGCTTCTGCACAACTCCTTATTTACGTGGGAGCTATAAATGTTTTAATAATATTTGCTGTAATGTTTATGAATGGACCAGAATATGACAATGATTTTCATATTTTTACTGTTGGGGACATAGTTACTTCATTGGTTTGTACAAGTCTTTTTATTTCATTAATTTATACTATTTTAAATACGTCATGGTATGGGATTATTTGGACTACAAGATCAAGCCAAATTCTAGAACAAGATTTGATAAATAATAGTCAACAAATAGGAATTCATTTATCAACAGATTTTTTTCTTCCATTTGAACTCATTTCAATAATTCTTTTAGTTTCTTTAATAGGTGCAATTGCTGTGGCTCGTCAATAATTCATTTTTTTTTTAATTATCAATCAAGATAAAAAAAATTCTATTTTATCATATTTATCATATTAATGTACATTGAATTTGATTCAAAATTTATGTATAAAATACTTTTAGTTCGAGTTAGATTTATTACCATTACCAACATATTTTTTTTCTCTTAATTTATTCTATTCTACCTTGTTATATTTTAGTCAATCAAATCCGTTTCATTGTTCTTCATATTTTTCATTGTTCTTCATATTCAAATGAATCGAGATTGATAAGGAGTTGGTTAATGATGCTTGAACATGTACTTGTTTTGAGTGCCTATTTATTTTCTATGGGAATCTATGGATTAATCACGAGTCGAAATTTAGTTCGGGCTCTTATGTGTCTTGAACTTATATTGAATGCGGTTAATCTCAATTTTGTAACATTTTCGGATTTTTTTGATAGTCGTCAATTAAAAGGAAATATTTTCTCAATTTTTGTTATAGCTATTGCAGCCGCTGAAGCAGCTATTGGACTGGCTATTGTTTCTTCAATTTATCGTAACAGAAAATCAACTCGTATTAATCAAGCGAATTTATTGAATAAGTAGTATTTTTATTATTATAATTTATATAAACTATATATTTTATATAAACTATGTTCTAATTTATTAAAATTAGAGAAATTTATATGATAATAGTCATCAATTCAAATTAAATTACTTACTTAAGTACAGGACTTTAAGATTAAGATATAATAAGACTGTAGAAAATAGACTAAATCAAAGTATTTTGGAACTCTTTTAGATTTTCTAATAATTCTAATAAGTAATAAGCCGATCCAATCCAGAAGTAGGTTTATTCGAATAATTCTGGTAAATCATTGATTCGTCTGGTATTTGAATATGTAATTCATTTACTTTAATTAGAACTAGATCGAAAATTAATGAAGTTAAAAAAAATTTAGACACAATGTCACATTCAGTAAAAATTTATGATACATGTATAGGGTGTACTCAATGTGTACGAGCTTGTCCCACAGATGTATTAGAAATGATACCCTGGGATGGATGTAAGGCTAAACAAATAGCTTCCGCTCCAAGAACAGAGGATTGTGTCGGTTGTAAAAGATGTGAATCTGCTTGTCCAACAGATTTTTTAAGTGTTCGGGTTTATTTATGGCATGAAACAACCCGCAGTATGGGTCTAGCTTATTGATAGATACGTTCCAGAAAACTCCACTTCACTTGAATCCATTTATTCTATGATTGGATTTTTTTTTACCGACAAAACCCCGTACCCGAAAAGAAATATATTTCTTTTCGGGTACGGGGTTTTTTGGCTCAAGTGTATCTTGTCTTTACCACGAATTCTTTTCCTTGGTTAACAACCATTGTTATTTTGCCCATATTTTCGGGTTGTTTCATTTTCTTTCTTCCTCATAGAGGAAATAAGGTTATTAGGTGGTATACTATATTTATTTCAATTTTAGAGCTCCTTCTAACCACTTATGCATTCTGTTATCATTTCCAACCGGACGATCCATTAATCCAACTAACAGAAGATTATAAATGGATCAACTTTTTTGATTTCCACTGGAGATTGGGAATAGATGGACTTTCAATAGGTCCCATTTTACTGACTGGATTTATCACCACTTTAGCTACTTTAGCGGCATGGCCGGTTACTCGGGATTCTCGATTATTCCATTTCCTAATGTTAGCAATGTACAGCGGTCAAATAGGATTATTTTCGTCTCGCGATCTTTTACTTTTTTTCATAATGTGGGAATTAGAATTAATTCCTGTTTATCTACTTTTATCCATGTGGGGTGGAAAGAAACGTCTCTACTCAGCTACTAAATTTATTTTGTATACTGCGGGGGGTTCCATTTTTCTATTAATGGGAGTTCTGGGTGTTAGTTTATATGGTTCGAATGAGCCAACATTAAATTTTGAAACATTAATCAATCAATCGTATCCCATGGCATTAGAAATAATATTCTATATTGGATTTTTTATTGCTTTTGCTGTCAAGTTACCGATTATACCTTTACATACATGGTTACCGGATACCCACGGAGAAGCACACTACAGTACTTGTATGCTTTTAGCTGGAATCTTATTAAAAATGGGAGCATATGGGTTGGTTCGAATTAATATGGAATTATTACCTCATGCTCACTCTATATTTTCTCCTTGGTTGATAATAATAGGTACAATGCAAATAATCTATGCAGCTTCAACATCTCCTGGGCAACGTAATTTAAAAAAAAGAATAGCCTATTCCTCCGTATCTCACATGGGTTTCATAATTATAGGAATTAGTTCTATAACTGATACAGGACTTAATGGAGCCATTTTACAAATAATCTCTCATGGATTTATCGGTGCTGCACTTTTTTTCTTAGCGGGAACTAGTTACGATCGAATACGTCTTGTTTATCTCGACGAAATGGGCGGAATAGCTATTCCAATGCCAAAAATATTCACACTATTTAGTAGTTTTTCAATGGCCTCCCTTGCGTTACCAGGCATGAGTGGTTTCATTGCGGAATTAATAGTATTCTTTGGAATAATTACTAGCCAAACATATCTTTTAATCCCCAAAATATTAATAACTTTTGGAATGGCAATTGGAATTATATTAACTCCTATTTATTCATTATCTATGTTACGTCAAATGTTCTATGGATATAAGCTATTTAATATTCCCAACTCTAATTTTTTTGATTCTGGGCCACGAGAGTTGTTTGTTTCGACTTCTATCTTTTTACCAGTAATAGGTATTGGTATTTACCCAGATTTCGTTCTCTCACTATCAGTTGAGAAAGTAGAAGTTATTCTATCCAATTTTTTTTATCGATAGGTTTGCTTAAATTTTGTTAAATGAAAAAAAAGCTTTCTTTACTTACGTAAGAAAAAAGACTGAAGTGGAATTCTAATGAGACATGTTTGGCGTTTGTGAGGACCATTTAAATCACTATACTAACTTAAATTTGATTTAAATGGTTCTCGCCTGTTTATAAGAAATTTGCTTAGGTCTTTATGCTGCGTCTGATGTTTGTATTCATAAGTCTTTTTCTTCAATTTAATTAAGCCTTACGTTAATTAAATGAACCATAACTATGTAGGCCTATTCCTAATAGATTGACCCCAAAATAACATATCCAAATTATAAGAAAGCCTATAAAAGCCACAATTGCAGAATTTGCCCCCTGCAAATTAATATTTGTTCGAATATGTAAATAAATTGCGAATATGGTCCATGTAATAAATGCCCAAGTTTCTTTTGGGTCCCAATTCCAATATGATCCCCACGCCTCATTGGCCCATACTGCTCCCGAAAGAATACCTATGGTTAAAAAGATAAATCCTAGACTAATAACACGATAACTCCAATGATCCAATTGTTCAATCAATTGGAACCTGTAATAATTTCGAACATAAAGCGGGAAAGCACTTTGTAAAATATTGACTTTTTGATTTCTATATTGAATTTCACTGAAGAAGAATGACTTAGTTAAAAAATGTTTTCTTTTATCCAAACTACTTATTATACCATTTATTAAGCCATTTCTACTTTTTATACCATTTATACCTTTTTGAAATGTAATGATTATAAGTGCTACTGATAATAATGATCCGCATAAAAGAGCTGCATAACCCAATACCATCATACTTACATGCATCATTAACCACTGGGATTGCAGAGCAGGTACTAATATTGAGGATTGATGCATTTCGTTTAAAAGACCCGAAGTAACAAACCCTTGAGTAAATACGGCACTTGGTGCAGTTATTGTACTTAAATTATTTTTAAGTTTTTTTAAATATAGAATCATATGAATAATATAGAAACTCCAAGAGAGGAAAATTAATGATTCATATAGATTACTTAATGGGAAATGCTTCCAATAAATCCAATGAGTAACTAATAATCCTGTTATACAAGAAAAAGTAACTATCATTCCTTTTTCAAATGAATTATATAGTCCTACTATTTCATTGACTAATAAACTTATCAAATGAAGTGTAATTACAACAGAAACTGTTGAAAAGGAAATATGAATTAAAATATGCTCTAAAGTCGAAAAGATCATAAAAATTGATATTTTTGAAAAATCCCTCAATTAAAAATTTTGAAATAGAAATCTGAAATTTAATTCATTTTTTCATTTTATTATATTAATATTTAATTCATTTTATTATATTAATATAGTACTATTGAATTCTTTTAAGAATTTGTAAGATGTCATGCCGCCACTCGGACTCGAACCGAGATGCTCTTGCACTGCTTCCTAAGAGCAGCGTGTCTACCAATTTCACCATAGCGGCTTGTTTGAAATCATAATAGTTCGTTTTTATTCAATCGTCGAGATTAGAGGGGTTAATTCAATGGAATATTTTTTTAGAAAACAGTCAAATTGATGAATAAAAAACCATTCACAAAAAAATTGAAATCACAATTTCAATACGGCATCGACGGGCTTTTTTTTTTTTTATGATAAGTTTTATATTCAAACCAAATAAATTAATCGGTAGGATTTTTATTGTCTCGATAGATTATTTTAAGTTTCACTAAACCAATTAATTATTGAACTGGATATTTCATATAAAAAAACTCATATTTTGGTGTGACAAAACAAATAGGTTGATGGGGAAAAATCCCCATCCCATAAATGACAAAATAGACTAAAATAAAACAAATGATGAAATTTTCTATAATAAATTTTCAATAAAAAAATTTTGCAATTGAAATTGTTTATATTCTATATTTTAGATTCAAAAAATTCATTTTTAATTTCTTATCCCATTTTTTTGAGTTAGAATGATTTCGATTAATTCATTTTCAAGGTCACGATTTTATTATTTCTCACATTTTGGACGAATCTCTTATATATTTACGTTTCCATATAAGGCGAATAAAAGGAGTTCGCTTTTCTGGTGTCAACAGATTTTCCTAACGACAAAGCTTTTATTGCTTCCAACTTTGCTTTTTTTATCCAATTCTTTTTACGACTACGTTTTTTAGAAACAGAGGTACGTTTTTTTGGAACTGCCATTTCAAATAAAATTTATTACTCATTATTATAGTTGGATGTGAAAGACATCTATTGGTGAAACATATTTTTGTTTCTTAATTCATTATCTATTCATTATCTATGTATTTAGATTCTATGCAATATCTTCTTTATTAAACTTTTAATAAACTATAAAAAAATCTAATAAAAATTTTAGATTAGGAGAAACAAAATTTTCTATGGAAAAATTTTCTATAGAATAGTTAAACTTAATACAAAAATACAAATTCAAAATTGAAATAATGAATCAAAATTATGACTCATAGTTATATGTTATCGCTATTTTTGTTGTCTTGCATTTAATCGTAATTTAAGTAAAATTGAAATGTTTTTTACTTAATTAAATTAAGATTAATTAATATTAAGATTAATTAATTAAAGATTTTTTTAAGATTCTATGTTATGTAGATTCTATGTTATGTAAAGTAAAAAGTAAAGTAATAGATTTCTTTTTCTACGAAAAAATCTATAATTTTGAATAAACTAACTAAAATAATTAACTTTCTATTTGATTATCTCATTATTCATTTTATTCGATCTGTGATCTTTAAAGTCGAAAAGTAGCGAGGGTTTTTTTAGTCTAATTTTTTCTCTTTTATTCTATATATATATTCTAAGTTATATATTTTATTTTCATAATATGTATTCGAAATAACTTAAATATTAGCGTTTATTATCTAAATTTATTTGACCAATTATAACTTCTTTATTTGAATATTCAAGTAAAAAATGTTCAATAACTTCATATCATATCTGTTTAAATATAGAATAAGAAATATAAAAATTATATTTTAAGTTATTAATTAGATCTATTGGTTTTTTTATTGTCTCTTTTCAAAAGAGGGAAGAACCGGTGAATTGTAAACCAAAAAAAGAAATTAATTAAAAATCTTCTATTATGGAATATATATACCAATATGCATGGATTATACCCTTCATTCCGCTTCCAGTTCCTTTGTTAATAGGAGCGGGACTTCTTTTTTTTCCGATAGCAACAAAAAATCTTCGACGTATATGGGCTTTTTCTAGTATTTCGTTGTTAATTATAGTTATGATTTTTTCTATGAAGCTGTCTATTCAACAAATAAATAGTAATTTTATTTATCAATATATATTATCTTGGACCATTAATAATGATTTTTCTTTAGAATTTGGTTCCTTGATTGATCCACTTGCTTCTATTATGTCAATCTTAATCACTACTGTCGCAATTTTGGTTCTTATTTATAGCGATAATTATATGTCTCATGATCGGGGATATTTGAGATTTTTTGCTTATATGAGTTTTTTCAATACTTCTATGTTGGGATTAGTTACTAGTTCAAATTTGATACAAATTTATGTTTTTTGGGAATTAGTTGGAATGTGTTCGTATCTATTAATAGGTTTTTGGTTCACACGACCTATTGCTGCAAATGCTTGTCAAAAAGCATTTGTGACTAATCGTATAGGGGATTTTGGATTATTATTAGGAATTTTAGGTCTTTATTGGATAACGGGCAGTTTTGAATTTGGGGATTTATTTCAAATATTCAATAACTTAATTAATAAGAATGAAATCAATTTATTATTTTGTATTTTATGTACTTTGTTCTTATTTGCCGGTCCAGTTGCTAAATCGGCTCAATTTCCTCTTCATATATGGTTACCTGATGCTATGGAGGGGCCTACTCCTATTTCAGCTCTCATACATGCAGCTACTATGGTAGCTGCGGGTATTTTTCTAGTCGCTCGACTTCTTCCTCTTTTCATAGTTGTACCTTATACAATGAATGTAATATCTTTTATAAGCATAATAACAGTACTATTAGGAGCTACTTTAGCTCTTGCTCAAAAAGATATTAAGAGAAGTTTAGCTTATTCAACAATGTCTCAATTGGGTTATATGATGTTAGCTTTAGGTATGGGTTCTTACCGAGCTGCTTTATTTCATTTGATTACTCATGCTTATTCAAAAGCATTATTGTTTTTGGGATCCGGATCAATTATTCATTCAATGGAAGCTATTGTTGGGTATTCTCCGGATAAAAGTCAGAATATGGTTCTTATGGGGGGGTTAGCAAGACATGTGCCAATTACAAAAACAGCTTTTTTAATAGGTACGCTTTCTCTTTGTGGTATTCCGCCTCTTGCTTGTTTCTGGTCAAAAGATGAAATTCTTAATGATAGTTGGTTGTACTCACCAGTTTTCGCAATACTAGCTTATTTTACAGCTGGATTAACCGCATTTTATATGTTTCGAATTTATTTACTTACTTTTGAGGGTCATTTAAACGTTTATTTAAAAAGTTACAGTGGAAAAAAAAGTAATTCCTTGTATTCAATATCTCTATGGGGTAAAGAAGGATTGCAAACGATTGATAAAAATTTTGGTTTATTAAATTTATTAAGAATGAATAATAAGAAAAGGACTTCTTTTTTTTCAACTATTAAAAAACCACATCAAATTGATGGAAATTTCAAAAAAAAAAAGCAATCTTTTATTACTATTACTGATTTGTACAATAAGAATATTTATTTATATCCTCATGAATCGGAAAATACTATGTTATTTCCTCTGATTATATTAATTCTGTTTACTTTATTTATTGGATTCACAGGAATTCCATTCAATGAAAAAGGAATAGATATATTAACTAAATGGTTAACTCCATCTATAAATCTTTTACATCAAAATTTGCCTAATGTTCTGGATTGGTCTGAATTTGTGATAAATGCAATTTTTTCAGTTAGTCTAGCTTATTTGGGAATATTTGTAGCCTTTTTTTTATATAAACCCGTGTATTCATCATTAAAAAATTTTGATTTAATAAATTCATTTCATAAAATAGGTTCAAAGAGAATTTTTTGGGATAAAATAATAAATATTATATATAATTGGTCTTCTAACAGAGGTTATATAGATTCTTTTTATGCAACATCCTTAATTAGGGGTGTACGGGGTTTGTCCGAACTAGTTTATTTTTTTGATAGACGAATAATTGATGGAATTCCGAATGGTTTCGGCGTTACAAGTTTTTTT